AGTCATAGTGGAAGTTTTGGGACAATTAAGTTAAATTAATTTTAGATGATTTGTTGTATTTGGTGTAGGGTTATATGTAGGTAAGAATGGGTGTATACATGTAGTATTGTTAGTACCACTATATAAGCTCATAACACCAACCAAATACCATCAATATTATAGAAAGTATAGGGCCAAAAGTAACAAATTTTGTAAAAAATAGTAAATGTCCTGTAATGTCTAATATTTTACAGATTTTTAATTCACGTACCTCATTGATTTTTTTTTTTGTCCCGCATTTGCTGTAATTGTAAAAGGCAATTTTTGAAAGCTAATTTGCTTTTTGGTTTTCAGCATGCGAAAAATGCATTCGGCCCCGTTTTTGGGGTTTTTCGGGGAAAAATGCCGCTTGCATCGCCGTGGGGGGAGGGGGGGTTTTTGAAAAAATTTTTTAAGTACTTTTTCAACTTAACTCCTTGTTTTTAACGGCCCGGACGCTGACCCAAAACCTTCGACTTCAACAATGTTACATATCTGTCTGAGTTGTGTTATTTTCGAAAAATTTGAAATGTCTTTTTTAACTTATTGTTAAATTCTTCGAAAGGATAACCTTTACAGGTTTAATGATTAACCTGACTTTGACCCTTCAAGAGGTACACCTGACCGAGTGCTCCGGGGAAGTTAAGAGTAGCCGAGATAAACCACTGAATGAGAAGGGATGTACCACCCTAGAGAGAGAGTACCGGACGCAGCGGGAGCGGAGACGGAGCGAGGCTGAGCGCAGCGGTGCGGAGACGAGGCCGAAGACGGAGCGTAGACGACCAGTGTGGATGCTTGGACACCCCCCCCCAAAAACCCCCCTAGGTAAAGGAATGATAGTTTCTCCCCCGGTCCGTCATGGAGCGAAGAGATTGGGTTGTAAGTTGGAGAGACCTTCGCCTTATGGGAGGGGAAAGAAAGTGCTGGACGTCTATTCACCGTAAGGGTGAACGAAGGTCTCGAACAACTAACCCAATCCGCACGCGGAATAGGAGCCGGTTGTCAGTGGTGAGATGCCTTACAGGTGAACGGGTATGGGTGGAGCGCAGCCGGGCAAGTGCCCCGCCGCTTGCCGCCAATAAGAGGTACGTTGCCTTAGGAAGGGTGCTTGGCAGCCACCTGGGGCAGGCACCGGGGGGTACGGACGCTTAGTCCTGAAATGAAAGTCCGGGAGGTGAGACAAAGGTACGCAGTTCAGTGAAGGATCCAATGGGGCTGGATCGTGGCAAGTTGGGGGGTGTTGATCTTAGTATTATGCTCGATTAAGAATATTATGTTATAAAACATTGGAGTGCAAGGAGATGGGTATTAAGGAAAGGAATATTGTTGGATAGGACTTGTCCTATCCAACAATGTAATATGCTATGGAATAGCTCGTCAACAATTAGTCAGATTAATGATTGACTGAGAGTTAAGCTCGAATTATGTTATAGAATATTGGATTCTAACTTAAATTGGAATAAGTCAGCTATAGTTATAAACTTGTTGGTTTTAGAGGGATGTTCGATAATAACTAGTTCTGAACAGTCAGTATCGTTGATAAGCGAAACTTGGTATACTTGGTGAGGTGTAATATTTTATGTTTTGCCGATGTACGAATGAAATATGAGGAGGTTTGATAGTATGAGGTTATTCAGTAATATACTCTATGAGTATGTAATGAAAATGTGGGATATCGTTTAATGGGGATTAAACATAGTATGTAATGATAATAGTGGTATATCGATTAATGTTGATTAAGCATAGTATGTTATATGTTATTAGTGTTATGGTAGGGGTTAAATGGTTTTATGTTATATGTAATATTATGCATAGTATGTGTTTATGTACGATATACATATTATGTGGTCTGACTAGGTTAAGACAAAAATGGGCTGGGTTTTGGGGGTTATTGTTCAGGAAATAGTTTAATAAAAAATCTTGGCTTTGGGAGCCAAGGATAAGGGTTTGGCCCCCTTTTTCCTGATATAGGGTATGTTTTGGGGAGGAATCTCACCTCCGGTCTTCGGCTTACAAGACCGACGCCTTAAAGACTGGGCCACCAAAACAAGAAAATAATACTTAGAGGTTTAGTAGTTTATTTTCCCATCAACCAGCAATTGGGAAAAAGATAAGAAAGAAGGAGAAGTAGGTGATTGAAGCAATTTGGCCAATGATAATAAAAGGTTGTTCTACAGGTTGTCCGCCAATTCATGTTAGAATAATGGTATTTGCTACTAGAAGTCAGAATAGAAGTTGTGTGATTGGGCGAAAGGTAAGGCTTCGTAGTTTTGAGGTGTGGAGTATTGGAATTAGTAAGAGAATAAGAATTGAGAAGGCAAGTGCAAGAACACCTCCTAATTTATTGGGGATGGAACGTAGGATAGCATAGGCAAAGAGGAAGTATCATTCTGGTTTAATATGGGGTGGTGTGATAAGAGGATTAGCTGGGATAAAGTTTTCGGTATCTCCTAGAGAGTTAGGTATAAATAGGGCTAGAAGGGTGAGTAGAAGTAGAAGAATGAAGAAGCCCAATAAATCTTTGTATGAGTAATAGGGATGAAAAGGAATTTTATCTGTGTTGGAATCTAGGCCGGTTGGATTGTTTGAACCTGTTTCATGGAGGAAAAGAAGGTGAACTATGGTTAAGGCTGCAATAATAAAGGGAAGGAGAAAATGAAATGTAAAGAAGCGAGTTAGTGTTGCATTGTCAATTGAGAAACCACCTCAAATTCATTGAACTAGTATATCTCCAATATAGGGAAGGGCTGATAATAGGTTGGTAATAACGGTTGCCCCTCAAAATGATATTTGTCCTCAGGGGAGAACATAACCTACAAAGGCGGTAGCTATTAGTAATAGTAAAATAATTACTCCAATATTTCAGGTTTCTTTATAAAGATAGGAGCCATAGTAGAGACCTCGGGCGATATGGAGGTAGACACAAATAAAAAATATAGAGGCACCGTTGGCATGGATGTTGCGGATTAGTCAACCATAGTTTACATCTCGACAAATATGTGCAACTGAAGAGAATGCTGAGGAGATATCTGCGGTGTAGTGTATAGCTAGAAATAATCCTGTGAGGATTTGGATAATTAGGCAGAGGCCCAATAAAGAGCCGAAGTTTCATCAAGTGGAGATATTGGTTGGGGCTGGAAGATCAACTAGGGAGTTGTTAATAATTTTGAGTAAGGGGTGTGTTTTACGGATATTTGTGGTCATTAAAGGAGGTTCTTGTAGTTGAATAACAACGATAGTTTTTCAGGCTAATGGTCTTAGTTAGAGTCTAGGTAAGAATAATGACATATATGGTATTGATTTTAATAGTGAGTTTTGTTTTGGGTCTGATAGCTGTAGCATCAAACCCTTCTCCTTATTTTGCTGCATTAGGGTTGGTAGTTTCTGCTGGAATGGGCTGTGGTTTATTAGTTGGATTAGGTAGTTCTTTTTTGTCTTTAGTGTTGTTTTTAGTTTACTTGGGTGGAATAATAGTTGTATTTGCTTATACAGCGGCATTGGCTGCTGAGCCATATCCAGAATCTTGGGGGGATTGGTCTGTTTTAGTTTATGTGATGGGATATTTTTGTATTCTTTTTTGAGTAGGAGTAGGTTTTGTGGGTGATTGGGGTTGAGGTGGTTGAGTAGGTGGTGAAGAAGGTATGGAGATAAGCATGGTTCGTGGTGATTTTAGTGGTGTGGCGATATTATATTCTTGAGGGGGAGGTATATTAATTTTAGGTGGTTGAATACTGTTTTTGACTTTATTTGTAGTATTAGAGCTAACACGTGGTGTATCCTGAGGTAGTTTACGGACTGTTTAGAAGAATAGTAGTGGTAGTATTGTGAATAGGGCAAGAGTTAGTAGGAATAAAAGTATATATGTTTTGATAGAACCTTGTTGGGGGGAGGTTGTTAGTTTAATTATTGTTGTTTGTTGAATTATTGGGCTTTTTGGGCCAATTTTTTCATTTCATGAAAGGTCAATTGTTTGTGTTGAGATAGTTTGGGCTCAGGTTAGGCTGAATTTTGGAAGATATCGATGGGTGATTGTTGGGAAGTAGCCCAATATATTAGAGAAATTATAGATAAATATGTTAGGGTGGACTTTAAGTTGGGTGGAGGTTATATTAGTTAGTTCTAAGGCTAATATAAGACCTAAGAAGGTTACTAGGAGGGCGGAAAGTTTTAGGAGTGGTGATATAGTTATAATTTGTGTTTTTGTGGGAGATATATTGGATGTGATAATTAAACCGGCGATGATACTTCCATAAGCAAGGCGTTTAATTGGGTTAATTAGTAGTGGATTGTTTTCGTTGATTGGTGAGAAGGGTAAGAATCGTGGATGTTTTATAAGTGAGTAAAATATTAAGCGAAGGCTGTAGATAGCAGTGCAGGAGGTAGCTAGTAAGGTTAAGGTTAGGGCTCAGGCGTTTAAATGGGATGTGTTTATTGCTTCAATGATGGCGTCCTTTGAAAAGAAGCCGGATAAGAATGGTATACCGATGAGAGCTAGGCTACCAATTGTAATTGATGAGGAGGTAAAGGGGAGGACGTTGTGTATACCCCCCATTTTTCGAATATCTTGTTCGTCATTTAGGCTGTGGATAATAGAGCCTGAACATAAGAAGAGTATTGCTTTAAAGAATGCATGTGTACAGATATGTAGAAAGGCTAATTGTGGTTGATTAAGACCAATGGTTACTATTATAAGACCTAGTTGACTGGATGTTGAGAAAGCAATAATTTTTTTGATGTCATTTTGGGTTAGTGCACAGATAGCTGTGAAAAGTGTAGTTAGTGCTCCTAGACATAGACAGAGGGATAAGATTAGTTGGTTGTTTTGTATTAGTGGGTGGAGACGAATCAATAGGAAAATTCCTGCAACAACTATTGTGCTTGAGTGAAGTAGGGCAGAGACTGGTGTAGGACCTTCTATAGCTGCTGGAAGTCATGGATGTAGACCAAATTGGGCTGATTTTCCAGCTGCTGCTAATACTAAGCCTAGAAGAGGAAGGGTGAGGTTTGTGTTTTTAGAGAGGAGGAATAACTGTTGAATTTCTCATGAGTTGAGATTTATAGCAAGTCATGCTATGGCTATGATTAGGCCGATATCTCCAATACGATTATAAATAATAGCCTGGAGGGCGGCTGTATTTGCATCGGTCCGACTCAGTCATCATCCAATCAGGAGGAATGATATAATGCCTACGCCTTCTCAACCAATAAATAATTGAAAGAGGTTGTTTGCAGTGATTAGAATAAGTATTGCGATTAAAAATAATAATAGGTACTTGAAGAATTTGTTAAGGTTAGGGTCCGAGTGTATATATCACAAGGTAAATTCTAAAATAGACCATGTAACATAGAGAGCTACAGGAGTAAAGATGATGGAGTAAGAGTCAAATTTGAAGCTTATATTAATGTCAATGGTTTCTAGATTAATTCAGTTTCAGTTGGTTGTAATAGATTCTAGACCTTTATCTAGGAAGATAAGTAGGGGGATTAGGCTGATAAAGAAAGAGAGTTTTACGGCAGTTTTGATGTGAGTTGAGGTTTGAATGTGGTTTGAGGATGTTTTGGTGGGATATATTGTTGGAATTAATGGATAAAGTAGGGTTAGGAAGATTAACAGGAATGATGTGTTAAAGATTAATGAGCTTGTCATAATTTTAGCTTGGAGTTGCACCAAGAGTTTTTGGTTCCTAAGACCAATAGATGACTTTTATCTTTCTAAAACTTCAAGAAAACCATGGATTTGAACCATGGGCGAAAAAATTAGCAGTTTTTTCTGATCCCAGACTTTTCTTGGGTAATTAAAAAGAGTTTAACTTTTATTTTTAGAACCACAATCTAATGTTTTTGTTAAACTATAATTACAGGGGGTTCAATTTAGAATTAGTTCTGGCTTAGTGATTAGAAGAAGGGTTGGAATTAGGTGAAGATAAATAAGTAGGTGTTCTCGGGTGTGAGAAGGACTTATGAGGGTAAGGTGTTGAGGAAGAGGTCCACGTTGTGTTATGATAAATATATATAGGGAATAGGAAGCGGTTAGTATAACACCTAGTCCAGTGATAATAATAGTTCATTGGGATCATTTGAAGAGGGAGGAGATAATGAGTAGTTCACCTATAAGATTAGGAAATGGAGGTAAGGCCAGGTTTGCAAGATTAATTAGGAATCATGAGGTTGTTATTAGTGGTAGGATGATTTGGAGGCCTCGGGTGAGAATAAGTGTTCGGGTGTGTGTTCGTTCATAATTAGTATTTGCTAGGCAGAAAAGAGCAGATGAGATAAGGCCATGGGCAATTATTAGGGCGGTTGCTCCTGCAAAGCTTCATGGTGTTTGGGTTAGGATTGCTGCTACTACAAGACCCATATGACTTACGGAGGAGTAAGCAATTAAGGATTTGAGATCTGTTTGGCGCAAACATGTTGAGCTTGTTATAATAATTCCTCATAAGGCTAGGATTAGGAATGGGAAGATTATTTCTTTTGCTGGGGGAATGAGGACAGGAGTAATTCGTATTATCCCGTATCCTCCTAATTTTAATAGGATTGCAGCTAGAATTATGGAACCAGCAATAGGAGCTTCTACATGGGCTTTGGGTAATCAGAGATGTGTTCCGTAGAGGGGTATTTTAACTATAAATGCAATTAAGCATGCGGCTCATCAGAATTTATTTGTTCATGAGTTAGGATTGGTAAATTGAGGATATTGAAGTGTTAATATTGAGAGTGAGCCAAGGTTATTTTTTAATGTGAGGAGGGCAATTAGAAGAGGAAGGGAGCCCACAAGTGTATAAAATAGGAAATAAGTTCCTGCATTTAGTCGTTCAGCTTGATTACCTCATCGAGTAATGATAATGAGTGTTGGGATAAGGGTTGCTTCAAACATAATATAAAATAAGATTATTTCAGTGGCACTGAAGGCTAAAATTAGGAGGAGTTGGAGAGTGATAAGAAGGTTAATATAAATGCGTTGTTGAATAAGTGGTTCGTTGTTTAGATGATTTTGGCTAGCGAGTAGTATGAGAGGAAGTAATCAACAGGTTAGTATTAGGAGTGGAGATGATAGAGGGTCTACTCCGAAATAGGGGTTGGAATAGTCTCAGCCAATTTCTATGTCTCATTTAAATCAATATAGGCCGATAAATGCAATGAGGAAGCTATAGACAGTAGAGGTAGTTCACAGCCATTTTTTGGGTGTGAGTCATGAAGTTGGATAAAGTATAATTGTAGGAATAATAATTTTTAGCATTGTAACAAGTTAAGGTTTTTTAGTATGTCTGAGCCATGAGTACGAGTAGTAGCCACTAAGAGGGCTAAGCCTGAGCTTGCTTCACAAGCTGAAAATGTTAGTAGGATTATAGGCATAATAGAGCAGTTAGGGGAGATTATGGTTATGGATCACAAGGAGATGGCAATAAATAGTGATAGTATTATTCCTTCGAGACAGATGAGGGCAGATAAGAGATGGGAGCGGTTGAGGGCTAAGCCTGTAAGACTTAGAAGAAAGGCGGAGGAAAAAATAAAGTGGATAGGAGACATAAGATACTTATGGAGTCTCACCATAATTTATTGAGCCGAAATCAATGGTCTTAGTTTTGGACTAAGTATCTGTTATTCTGCTCATTCTAAGCCTCCTTGTAGCCATTCATAAATTAGGCCTAATGTCAAGAGAAGAAGGATAAGTGTTGCCCATAGGGAGGTAATGAGGGGCGAACTGAGTTGGTTTCCTCATGGTAGTGGAAGAAGGAGGGCGATTTCTAGATCAAATAGGAGGAATAGGATGGCAACTAGGAAGAAGCGTAATGAAAATGGTAAACGTGCGGTACCTAACGGGTCAAAACCACATTCATATGGCGATAATTTTTCGGTGTCTGGGTTTAAGGTGGGTAATCAGAAGGCCAGTGTTACTAATAGTAGAGAGATGAGGGCTGTAAGGATAAGAATAAATATGACGAGACTCATTACTTTTCCTTGGATTTTAACCAAGATTAAATAATTGGAAGTCATTTGTATGTTTTTATACTAGAAAAGTAGTTATGAACCTCATCAATAGATTGATACATAAAGAAATAATCAAACTACATCAACAAAGTGTCAGTATCATGCAGCAGCTTCGAAGCCGAAATGATGTTGGGATGTAAAATGATACTGAATTTGTCGTAAGAGACAGATTATTAGGAATGTGGATCCAATAATTACATGTAGTCCGTGAAAACCTGTGGCAACAAAGAAGGTGGTTCCATAGATACCATCTGCGATAGTAAAAGGAGCTTCATAATATTCTATGGCTTGTAATGCAGTGAAATAAAGACCTAGAATAATTGTGAGGGCAAGGGCTTGGGTGGCCTCTTTTCGGTTACCTTCTATGATGCTATGATGAGCTCAGGTAACTGTTACCCCAGAGGCAAGAAGAACAGCAGTGTTAAGAAGTGGAACTTCAAATGGGTCTAGTGGACAGATACCTGTGGGCGGTCAACAACCACCGAGTTCGGGTGTTGGAGCTAGACTTGAGTGATAGAAAGCTCAGAAAAAACCAATAAAGAAGAAGATTTCTGATGTAATAAATAGAATTATTCCATAACGTAGTCCCTTTTGAACGGGTTGTGTATGATGACCTTGGAAGGTTCCTTCTCGGATGACATCTCGTCATCATTGAATTATTGTTAAGACAAGAAGTAATAATCCTAAGTAGAGTAAGGAAAGAGTATGAAAATGAAATCAAATGGCTAAACCGGAGGTTATAAGTAATGCTGCTACAGCCCCTGTTAGTGGTCATGGGCTTGGGTCAACTATATGATATGCATGTGCTTGATGGGCCATTATTAGACGTTTTCTTGTAAATAGAGGCTTAGAAGGAGAACAAATACATAGGCTTGAATTATAGCCACAGCAATCTCTAAGATTGTAAGAAGAAATAGGATAAATGAGGTAATGATAGCAATTGAGGGTATAATAGAGATTAACATAAATGCTGCGGTTGCAATTAGTTGTATGAGGAGATGTCCTGCTGTAAGGTTAGCTGTCAATCGAACTCCAAGGGCTAAGGGTCGAATAAATAGACTAATAGTCTCAATAACAATGAGAACTGGGACTAAAAGAGTAGGGGTACCCTCAGGTAGGAAGTGGCTGAGAGCAGTTGTTGGTTGATTAAGTATACCAATTAGGACTGTAGTTAGTCAGAGAGGAAGGGCGAATGCTATGTTTAGGGAAAGTTGTGTTGTAGGGGTGAATGTGTAAGGAAGTAATCCTAGAAGGTTTATAGTAATTAGAAAAAGTATAAGTGTTGTAAGAATTGTTGCTCATTTATGTCCACCGAAGTTTAGTGGTTGTATTAGTTGGTAGGTAAATCGGTTAATAAATCATGCTTGAATGGTAATTAGACGGTTATTTAGTCATCGTTTGGGTGGTATAAGGAAGATAAATCAAGGTGAGATAATTGCAAGTGTGATTAGAGGAACTCCAAGTAGTGACGGGCTTATAAATTGGTCAAAGAAGCTTAGGGTCATGGTCAATTTCAGGGGTTTAATTTGGGTTTTTGTGTACTTTTTGTGGTTGGGTGGTTATTAAATATATAGGATATGATTTTACCTGGTATAAGAAGTAGGAAGAATGTTCATGTGAATAAGAAAATCATAAACCATGGATTTGGATTGAGTTGGGGCATGTCATTAAGGGTGGTTGGGAGATCACCATTTTTTAGCTTAAAAGGCTAATGCTTGACCCAGTTTAGCTTCTTAATGAAAGTTCTTCAAGTATTAGTGAGGATCAGTTCTCGAAGTGTTCTAGTGGAACTGTTTCTACTACAATGGGCATAAAACTATGGTTAGCTCCGCAAATTTCAGAACATTGACCATAAAAAACACCTGGGCGGGAGATAATGAAGGCTGTTTGATTAAGGCGTCCGGGAACTGCATCAATTTTTACTCCTAATGCTGGGACTGTTCATGCATGGAGGACGTCTTCTGCGGTGACTAGTACTCGAATTGGAGATTGTATTGGGACTACTATTCGATGGTCTGTTTCTAATAGGCGAAATTGTCCTGGAGAGAGGTCTTCTGTTTGGATTATATAAGAATCAAATTCTAGATTTTGGTAGTCAGTGTATTCATAACTTCAGTATCATTGGTGACCTAGGGCTTTAATTGTGATATGAGGGTCATTAATTTCGTCCATTAGATAAAGAATACGTAAGGATGGTAGGGCAATTATAATTAAAATAATTGCTGGAACAATGGTTCAGACGATTTCAATTTCTTGGGAGTCTAAGATATATTTGTTAGTTAGTTTGGTTGAAACTGTTGCTACAATAACATAGAGGACTAGTGAGCTAATAAGAAACACAATCATCAGGGTATGATCGTGAAAGTGTAATAATTCTTCCATAACGGGGGAAGCTGCATCTTGAAAACCTAGTTGGGATGGATGTGCCATATTCAAGATTCGTGGGGGTTAAACCCACAATATCACTCTGACAGGGTGATGTAATGCTATTTTACTAGAATCTTAAGAAAGTGACAGAGTGGTTATGTGGTTGGCTTGAAACCAATTAATGGGGGTTCAATTCCTTCCTTTCTTGTTCTTAGTTAATAAGTTTGTTGAACTTGAACGAATGCTGGTTCTTCGTATGTATGGTAAGGTGGTGGACATCCATGTAGTCACTCTACATTTGTGTGGGGTAATTCAATGTGGAGGATTTCACGTTTTGATGCAAATGCTTCTCAGAGAATAAATACTATGATAATTACAGCAATTAATGAGATTAAAGAACCAATGGAAGAGATTATATTTCAGAAGGTATAGGCATCTGGGTAATCTGAGTATCGTCGTGGTATACCGGCTAAACCTAGGAAATGTTGCGGAAAGAATGTTATATTAACTCCTACAAATATAACTAGAAATTGTGTTTTTGTTCAAGCAGAGTGAAGGGTGTAGCCTGTAATAAGGGGGAATCAATGGACGAAGCCTGCTATAATAGCAAATACGGCTCCTATTGATAGAACATAATGGAAATGTGCTACAACATAATAGGTGTCATGGAGGACTACATCTAGTGATGAGTTGGCTAATACGATGCCAGTTAGACCCCCTACAGTAAATAGGAAAATAAAACCAAGGGCTCAAAGGAGGGGTGTTTCTCATTTAATAGAGCCGCCATGAAGAGTAGCTAGTCAGCTAAAGACTTTGACTCCTGTTGGAATAGCGATGATTATAGTTGCAGAGGTGAAATAAGCCCGTGTGTCAACATCTATTCCTACTGTGAACATATGATGAGCTCAGACAATAAAGCCAAGTAAACCGATTGCCATTATTGCTCAAACTATACCTATATAGCCAAATGGTTCTTTTTTGCCTGAATAATAGGCGACAATATGAGAAATTATTCCGAAACCTGGAAGAATCAGAATATAGACTTCTGGATGTCCAAAAAATCAGAAGAGATGTTGATAGAGAATTGGGTCTCCTCCCCCTGCAGGGTCAAAGAAGGTGGTATTGAGGTTGCGATCTGTGAGAAGTATTGTGATACCTGCTGCTAAGACGGGAAGAGATAGTAGCAGGAGTACAGCTGTAATAAGAATTGATCAGACAAAGAGAGGAGTTTGATATTGTGAGATTGCTGGCGGTTTTATATTAATGATTGTAGTAATAAAATTAATAGAGGCTAGAATAGAAGAAACACCGGCTAAATGTAGTGAAAAAATTGTCAAGTCTACTGAGGCTCCAGCATGTGCCAAGTTGCCGGCTAGTGGAGGATAGACTGTTCAGCCCGTTCCGGCTCCAGCCTCTACTCCAGCAGAGGCCAGTAATAAGAGAAAGGATGGGGGAAGAAGTCAGAAGCTTATGTTATTTATTCGAGGAAAGGCTATATCTGGAGCACCAATTATTAAGGGGACTAATCAGTTACCGAAACCACCGATTATGATAGGTATCACCATAAAGAAAATTATTACGAAAGCATGGGCAGTAACAATTACATTATAGATCTGGTCGTCACCAAGTAATGCACCTGGTTGGCTTAATTCCGTCCGAATTAGCAGGCTAAGACCAGTACCCACTATCCCCGCTCATGCACCAAAGATCAAATAAAGGGTGCCAATGTCTTTGTGGTTAGTAGAGAAAAACCAACGATGGATTGTTGCCACAGGTAAGATGGCTGAGGTTTAAGCGGCGGATTGTAGCTCCGTAGAGAGAGGTTGAATCCTCTTCTTATCAGACAGCTCTGCAGTATAAGCATACATAGGATTGCAAATTCTGAAAAGGAGGATAAGATCCTCCCGGGGCTTCTCCCGCCTTTCTCCCCTCACGGCGGGAGAAGCCTAGATAAAAGTTCGCTGGATTGAACACTTAGCTGTTAACTAAGATTTTATAGGATCGAGACCTGTTTATCTAGTATTGGGAGACTTTAGCTTAATAAAAGCACTTGGGTTGCATTCAAGAGATGTGAGATAGAGTCTTGCAAGTCTTAGCAGAAATTAAGAGGCTTTCACTCTTATTTAAAGCTTTGAAGGCTTTTGGTTTGGTTAAACCTAAATTTCTTAGGTAGTTAGTGATAAGATTATGGGAGTAAGTGGGAGTATCAATAGTGAAAGGGAAGTTATTAGGCTTATAATTAGGGTTGATTGGGTGGTTTTTAATCGTCATGATGATGAGGAGGTGGTTGGACTTGGGGATAGGGTGAGAGTGATTGAATAGGATAGGCGGAGATAAAAGAATAAACTAAGTAATGCTGCTAAGGCAGCGATTGTTGCTGGGATGAAGAGGTTTTGTTTGGTTATTTCTTGAAGAATAAGTCATTTGGGTATGAAGCCTGTGAGTGGTGGTAGGCCACCTAGGGAGAGGAGGAGAAATATAGTTATAGTTATTAGGAGTGGTGACTTGGTTGATGAGATAGCGATTGAATTGATTTTTGTGGTGTTGTTAACATTAAATATTAGGAATAAGGATGAAGTTATTATAATATAGATGATTAGGTTGAGAAGGGTGAGGTTAGGGGAATAGTGTAAAATAATAATTATTCATCCAATGTGAGCAATTGATGAATATGCTAAGATTTTTCGTAGTTGTGTTTGGTTAAGGCCTCCTCAACCTCCAATGAGAATTGATAATGTTCCCAAGGATGTTAGTAGTGTTGGGTTGAGGAGTTGGTGAAGTTGAAGTAGGATTGCAAATGGTGCTAATTTTTGTCATGTAGAGAGAATAAGTCCAGTAAGTAGGTTAAGTCCTTGAAGGACTTCTGGTAGTCAAAAGTGTAAGGGTGCTAGACCGATTTTAAGGGCTAAAGCAAGAAAGATTAGTGTGGCTGAGGTTGGCGAGGTGATTTCGGTGATACTTCATTGGCCTGTTAGTCAGGCATTAATGACTCCAGCAAATAGTAATGTGGCAGAGGCGGTAGCTTGTGTGAGAAAATATTTTGTGGTGGCTTCTGTTGCTCGTGGGTGATGTTGATAAATTATGAGGGGGATGATGGCTATTGTGTTAATTTCTAACCCAATTCAGATTAGTAATCAGTGTGAGGCAATAAATGTTATTGTGGTGCCTAGTCCTAGACTAAGAATTGTGATGGGGAGGATTAGGGGGTTCATTAGTAGAGGAGGGATTTTAACCAACATGTTTGGGGTATGGGCCCAAAAGCTTAAAATTAGCTGACTTTACTTAGGAAATAGTATAATTGGAAGTACAAAGAGTTTTGATCTCTTAGGAGTAGGTTCAAATCCTATTTTTCTAGGGAGGAAGGAAAAGGAGTGGTTTTAACACTCATTATTCGCTCTATCAAAGTGATCCTTTAATTCAGGCACTTTTCCTGTTATGTTATTGGAGGGAGACTGGCTGTAGTTACTGGTAAGATAATATGTCATAGGACAAGGGCTAGGGTTAGAGGTAAAAAGTTTTTTCAGACAAGATGTATGAGTTGATCATATCGGAATCGTGGATATGAGGCTCGGATTCATAAAAATAGTAGGGTTAGTAGGGTTGCTTTTAGTATAAGGTTAAGGGTAGCTAGTTGGGGGAGGTGCGGAATGTATGATGTTCCTAGAAATAGAATAGTAGAGAGGGTGTTTATTAATATGATATTGGAATATTCGGCTAAGAAAAATAGGGCAAAAGGGCCCCCTGCATACTCGATGTTAAAACCTGAGACTAGTTCTGATTCTCCTTCTGTGAGGTCAAAGGGGGCTCGATTTGTTTCTGCTAAAGTTGAGATGTATCATATTATAGCTAATGGTCATGTTGGAATAATCAGTCAAATGGTTTCTTGGGCTAGGTGGAAGACATGGAGTGTGAACCCACCTACGAAAATAACAAGGGTTAGTAGAATCAGGGCAAGTGTAATTTCGTAGGAAATAGTCTGTGCAACTGCTCGGAGGGCTCCTATAAGGGCATATTTGGAGTTTGAAGCTCAACCTGAACCTAGGATGGTATAGACCATTAAACTTGAGATAGCTAGGATAAAGAGTAGTCCCAGGTTTAGGTTGAGAATTGAATGTGGGAGAGGTAGGGGTATTCATATTAATAGGGCTAAGGTTAGGGCGATTGTAGGGGTAGCTAGGAATAAGAATTGGGAGGAGAATGATGGTCGTACTGGTTCTTTAGTAAATAGTTTAATTCCGTCTGCAATAGGTTGTAAGAGGCCATATGGTCCAACTACATTTGGACCTTTGCGGAGTTGTATATAGCCCAAGATTTTTCGTTCAACTAAGGTGAGGAAAGCTGTGGCTAAGAGAATGGGAATAATAAAGGTTAGTGGATTAATAATGTAGAGTAGGATAAAGTTTAACATTGGTTAAGGAGAGGAGTTGAACCTCTGAGTTAAAGAGCTTAGGTCTTTTGCATTTGCCAGGCTCTGCCACCTTAACAGAAACCATTATCTTTGGCTTTAATATGGCGGTCTTTGTCCGTTTGAGTTGGTTTCAACGGGTTGGGCTGAAGCATACTTAGCTTAAGCATGGGCTTCATTTTTCCGGTCCTTTCGTACTAGGAAGAATACCATCATAGATAGAAACTGACCTGGATTGCTCCGGTCTGAACTCAGATCACGTAGGACTTTAATCGTTGAACAAACGAACCCTTAATAGCTGCTACACCATTAGGATGTCCTGATCCAACATCGAGGTCGTAAACCCTTTCGGTGATGAGGGCTCTTGGAAAGGATTGCGCTGTTATCCCTAGGGTAACTTGGTTCATTGATCAGGGAGTATTCCCTGGGTCATTGTTCGTTAGATTTTTCTATTAATTAGAATAGTAGTTCTAATTTTTGAGTGATTATTCACACATTCGATAAGGAGGTTTTGTTTTTCTCCTTGGTCGCCCCAACCAAAAATAAGTTAAGCTAGGAGTCCTTATTAGGTATTATACCCAGAGGTAGGGTGGAATTTATATTAGAAGTAGCTTAAGTATTTGAAGCTCCATAGGGTCTTCTCGTCTTATGTTTTTATCCCCGTCTCTACACGGGGAGGTTAATTTCATTGATTGGAAAATAAAGACAGATAAACTCTCGTAATGCCTTTCATACGGGCCTTCAATTAAAAGACAAGTGATTACGCTACCTTCGCACGGTCAAGATACCGCGGCCGTTAAAAAATATCACAGGGCAGGCGAGACCTCTTATACATGTGAGAGCAAGAGGCGATGTTTTTGGTAAACAGGCGGAGTTTGTGTTTGCCGAGTTCCTTTATTTTCTTTTAATCTTTCCTTTAAACACACCTGTGTAGGGTTAACGATTATTTGAATGGGGTTTTCTTGTTAATGTTTTTGTATCATAAGAGTCTCATTTTTGACATCGATTAATCATCAGTGATTTAATTCTTTCTGACTTACACTAGTGTTGTTGGAGGGATTTGGTCCCTTATTACTCATTTTAGCATAATTTCTTTTATGGTCTATAGAATAACCCAATAAATTTTAGGGGGTTATGAGTTGGATATAGGAATTTGTTGGTGTTTTTATAGTTTGAGCTATGACGCTTACTTTACAGATGGCTGCTTTCAGGCCCACTGAGAGTAGTTCCTTGGAGATTATAATCTTTACCCTCCTATAAAGGTTGTTTCCTAGTTCAAAAAAGCTGTACCTTTTTTGAATAACTATTAATTTTTACAGTTAGTTTATTAAAAATATTTTAGTTGATTGAATTGAAAAATTAACGCAGAACTTAAATTCTTTTTTTGGGTAACCAGCTATCACTAAATTCGGTAGGCTTATCACCGCTACTTGGAAGTCTTCCCCCTCTTTTGCCACAGAGGTGGGTTGGCTCTAATATGCTGCTTCGAAGTAGCTCATTTAGTTTCGGGAGGCTAGACTAAGAAGCTTTTTGCCTAGTTGTTCTTGCTAAATCATGATGCAAAAGGTACGAGAGTTAGTCTCTACTTTTTTATACTTTAATAGTTATTTCATTTCTTTTTCAGCTTTCCCTTGCGGTACTGTCTCTATAGCTCAAAAGTTCTGTTCTATCACCTATACTAAGAAGGATAAAATGTTTTAAGATTGGATTTTAGATTTATATTAGGTAATAATGGGGTGTTAGTTGGTTTGTTTTGGCTAGCTTTAAGGTTCAAAATGACTCGAATTGCACGGGTATCTTCTCAGTGTAAGGGAGGTGCTTTGCTGTTTTAGCTACATTTTGGTTAGTCCAAGTGCACCTTCCGGTACACTTACCATGTTACGACTTGCCTCCTCTTGTTTTTGATTATTTTTATAGAGATAAGTGATTGTTTCGAGGAGAGTGACGGGCGGTGTGTGCGCACTCCAGAGCCGGTTTCAGTGTAATATTCTAAAGTTCATTTACTGCTAAATCCACCTTTAAGAAGTTTTTCATGCTTCTGTTCGTATGTTCTGTAGAGAAAATGTAGCCCATTTCTTCCCACTTCGTTTGCTACACCTCGACCTGACGTATTGGGGAGAGAGTTTCATTATGCTTACTATTGTGCCCTCATGGGGTGAGCTGACGACGGCGGTATATAGGCGGAAGGGGCAAGAAGTGGTGAGGTTGAACGCGGATTATCGGTTATAGAACAGGCTCCTCTAGGTGGGTTTGGAGTACCGCCAAGTCCTTTGGGTTTTAAGCTAGCGCTTGTAGTATTCGGGCGGTATATTAAGGTAATTTTATAATAGAATGTTTACGGTTAAGCATAGTAGGGTATCTAATCCTAGTTTGTGCCTTAACTATCGTGAGGTCAAGAACTCTTTTTTATATAAAGTTACTTTCGTAAGTGATGTTTTTAAACATGAGAGCGTATGACAGTTTGATGTTGTCTTAACTTTATTTTTAGAAAGATTTACTTTAATCACCCTTAACGCCGTAGAATATTAGTTTGTGTCGCTCGTATAACCGCGGTGGCTGGCACGAGATTGACCAACTCTTTAAACCTTAGTTGACTCAAGCTTGCGCTTATAGGACAATATTTATCACTGCTGAATTCCCTTGTGGGTGTGGCAAAAGCAAGGTGTTATGGGCTGCCTTCATGGGCGTGCCTGATACCAGCTCCCATTTAGATTTTTAGTTTAGATGGGGCGTTCTCACCGGAATGCTGAGACTTGCATGTGTAAGCCAAGTTAAAACTAATATTGAGGCTAGGACCAAACCTTCGTGCTTGTGAAAAAAGTTAATTTTTATCTTAGCATCTTCAGTGCCACACTTTTAATTAAGCTACACTAGC